CTCGATCTATGTCCATTTTTCTTTTTTAGTTGAGTAAAAAGCCATTTTCAAAAGATCTGATGGAGTAATAAAAACCTGTCAAAACTTTCGAAATAAGGCTTTCTTTTGGGATTTATTTTTGCAAGTTTGTTATCGACTTTCATTCCACTTTTTAAAAGTATAAGTACTTATTTCCTATGGACTTTTGTAAACGGGAGTTCAAGGTTGGAATCCGGTAATAAATAGGCGCATATAGGCCTTCTTTTAGTAGCGAATCTGGAATAGGTCATCCGGAAACTGGAAAGTCTCCCGTATCCAGTAAATCTGTGTTATCTCTATCTGTCGGAAAGGGGCCAACCAGTCCTGTTGTCTCTCCTGTCGCATCTGTGTAAACTGTCCGTTGCTTGCTTCTGGAGTGCAGGAACTGGAACTATCACATCAGTCGGATCTGCATTAGTTTTTAAGGTGCTTTCCTTTGCTTGTTTGAAGGAAGGCATGAGTAAGGTTAAGCAAAGAAGTAGGCGCAGTAGATCCTTCCTGTGTTAAGCCAACCATTCCTGTATCTGTGAAGCAACTTCCTATGGTATGGGATGGTCCCCTATTGATGAATAAAATCACTCGAAATAAAGTCATTTCACCGGGCAAATGAATATTCTTTTCAAAAGAAGGGCGGTGGGAATGGTTTAGCTCGGTTAACAACTGAGCAATCACGGTAAGGCACCACCCTAGCATCAACTCACCCTTTCGGATAGGATCGGTGGGATGCTCGAGCAGGCAAGAAAGATTCAAAAAAAGTAGCTGCTCTGTCGTATTGTCCGCTGCTTCACTCGAATCCCTAAGAGTGATGTGGAGAGATGAAAGGTTCAAGGAAGCTGCTTCAACGGGTGATCCTTCGAAAGAGTAAGTACAACGAGGGTGATCAAAATGTCAATTCGGAGAGAGGAAGATCGACTAGCCAACCAAAGTGGAGGACCTCCTTAAGATGGGGGGATGGTTTGACCACTTATAGGAATGTTCTTCAATAGCGCACCAAATGCGCGCAATAAAGCAGTGCGCTAGAAAGAAAGAGGAGCAGAGGGAGTTGATTCCCAATTAAAAAGCTGAAAAGCAAAGAAAGAAAAAGGAGGGTCTTGTCTTCAAAGGGGACCAGGTCAGCCATAGCTTCTTTGATCATGCCGGAATGGGGAAGAAAAGAATGCCGATCGTTAGCGAGAAGAAAAAGCGAGAGCCTCCGCTCTCTCCACAATCTCCTTAAAGACCTCTCTCGTCAGGGGGCTATCCGCCCTATCTATCAAAAAATGATATAGGATTGGAAAAAACTATTCCTTCCGGAAGATTGTAATAATATATAAATAGTAAGGGGGGAGAAGGCTAAGTAAGCTCCGCCCCCCTTACTCTCTCTCTATAAAAAAAGCCTGCGTAGAAGCGAGAGAGAAAGGAATGCTTCTCGCTCCAGAAAGACGAGCGTTGAACCTGCGGACGATACCATTCTTCTGGGCGAAGCCTCTTCCAACCAAAGAAGCCAGATGCATCAAGGTAATCCTTGATCATTTTAGCAGGGGAGGCTAATATGAATGAAAGAAAGAGTAAGGTATTCTTTTTCAATACCATTTTCCCGACCTGGTCGGGTGGGAGTAGAAACCGCAAGGCTGGAGGACAGAATTATCTACTTGGGAGTTCAATTCACTGGAAAGAAAACCTGGAGGGTTTTTTTGATAAAAATGAGGAGGCGAATTTTCGGGTGGGCCAATAGATGGCTGTCACTCCCGTGGAGAATGAAACTTATAAAGTAAAGGCAGTTCTAGAGTCCATGCCAATTTACACAGCTTCAGCTATCACAGCACCGATCTGGGTAGGTGACAAGATTGATGCGTTGCTCCGCGGGGTCGAAAGATCAAAGGAAGCTACACTTAGTGAGCTGGAATATGGCCAGGCCAAGCCCTTCATTATTATTAGTAAGATGGGGCGGAGGGCTAGGCCTAGAGAAGAGAGAAAAGAACGGCAAGCAAATGCTTCCTAGGAAGGAACCTCCCCGAGAGACCTAACGTATTGAGAACCTGGTAAAATGTAGGGGCAGGAATAAAGAACTCGGATGCAGACCCGAGCGAACGGATTCTCCTTCATTCCAGCGCAGAGATGGCCTTGAAAACTCGCCCAAACGAAGTCACAAGGTTCTTTAGACAAAGTGGAAAGAGGAAACTTGCATCCTTCCCGGTCTACTCTCACCATGGAATGAAAGAGAGTGCTATATAGCAAGCCACCCAATCATTACGGTCTTCACAAAGGAAGGAGCTTTACTTTACAACTAGAAGAGGGGCGTAGAGGTGAAAGGCGGGCCGGCCAGTCACCTGCGAATCGACGGCGGAAGACGTGGTCTTAAGCCGGTAACTGAACACTTGAAGCATCTATTTTAGGTGCCGCCCGGAAAGAAAACCGGAGGAGTATAACAAACGGGGAAGCTTCCCCCAATCCCCTTGACTCGGAATGAAGGGAAAGACTGATCATGGATTAGGAGCGAAGACAAGCCGCGAGCTATGAACAAAGGGCAAGAGACAAGCAATTGAGGCGAATCTAGTTCTCAGACGAGCTAGGACACGAGTATAGGCTATCAATGCTATGCGAAGGGAGTAAAGTGTATGTATTTATTAAGACTTTGGGCAGCAGAATGGCAGGGTTCTTGCCATAATAAATACATATGGGAGGGGTCCTCTGTAGACAAACCCATTTTTTTTATGACGTCTGGAGGCGGGACTGTCGATAAGGGCTCGTCCGGAGTCACGAACTTGATGGGTGCATGCTGCAGGAGTGGGTCCTTGAAAATTCCAAAATTCTAGTTGGGGATGGCCCTACGTCGTTGTCCAAAGGCGACCGGGGGCGACGATTCCTTTGCTGACACCGCGATCTTGCCGCTTATTTCTCAAAGTAAAGAAATCTTGCACTTTATGCCTCAAATTATTACACCGATCGGTTGTATGCCCCCTGTTCTGGTGAAATTAGGCATTTAAGTCCCTCCTGGGGAAAGCTACTCGATCTGCTAAGCAACCAAGCTACTCTATCCATCTATCCATATTGGCTAGCCCTCTTCCTGTTTTCGAGAGAACGTATTTCATTCTGGAGAAAAAGCATACGATCTCGTATGAGATTTGGATCGATAGCTGGCATATGTTCCCAGAACGCACCCAGCATTTGCTCTCGTTGGAGCTTCTCGTTTTCCACCTGACTTCTTGCTCAATTCTCTCAAGTCTTATAGTGAGATCCATGGCTACTCAAAGCTCTTTCTTGCCGACTTCTAAGTTTGGCCCCGTCTCTATTTGGCAAAGGTCGCCTGGGTTTTTTTATTGCATGAAAAAAAGAGGAAGCATAGACAAGAGCAAGAGCAACGGTTTACTCGGTTGAAGCAATAGAGGCATAAATCAAGCTAGCAGCAGACCTCGTGGCAAAGCTATAAGTCACAAATTTTATATCAATAGAAGATCCCGTGCCTGCAGGATAAGCTTACCCCACAGCATAACAGTGAGAAGCACCAATTGAGGTTTTTCCGGAACCACCAGCAGAGAAAGCAGCGGAAAGGAAGGTAGCAGTAGTTTAAGAATGTAGCTGACTAAGTTCCAGCAGCGAATTCAATGGCAAATCTAGGCGTGGATCGAGATTTAGTCCATGTTCGAGCGCATGCATTAAAGCCAGAAGCAAAGGTAGAGGTAGCGGGTTCACCCGTTGATTCAGAACCAACAATAGTTGATTGCATACCCAGTTGTCCTCGTTTACTTAGATTCAGTTGGAGCTCAAAAGCTTGTTTCAACATCCGAGGCAATTCGAGTACCGGAGCTCGCAGCAGAGCCTGTGGCAAAGGCAGACTTTTTGGTTAAATTTCCAGTTTCAGTTCGAGAACCAATGCCAGTGGATCCCACAAAGGTAAAGGTTGGAGCAAAGATGGCAGCAGCTGGAGCAAGCATAGTAGGTAGCTAGAGCATAGGCAGAGACAAAGCAAGCGCCAGGGTGGGAGGAAAAAGAAGGAAGCTGAGAAGGGCAAGGCAGGGAAAGAAAGGCATTACCAGAAGGAAAGTAGTCCAACTCAATGTCTTACGCATCAGTGGCATTTGAATGAAAGCAGTAAGTCAGTGGCCAAGAATCATCGATTTTGGAGTTACCGGCTCAAGGCAGCTCATGGGAATTTCTTTAAGTAAGAACGATCCCCAGTGTCATCCTCTTCGTCTTCTCGAAAGGAAGCGAGTGACGAGAGGGTAGCAAAGAGAGGACCACTCTTTAGTAAGATAGCAGCCAGAGTAGAACTTATTCTCTCCATTCAGAGAGAGTAGAGCCCATTCCTTCATATGCTTACAGTAGTATAAGGAGTCCGTTCGTGCCTTCCCCCGGAAGTCACTTCACTCATGTATGTATAGTGCATACGAGAACTCTTATAAGTGTTGGTTATAGTTCTTATCTCTAGTTGAGTTAACTGAGTGGTCTTCCGCCCACTAGTAGTAGGGACTTTTTTCACCTTTACTTAAGGCAAGCCTATTATATTAGAGTCCGTATAAGTAAGGTAAGGTACGCCCTCCCTTTTCTATTAGGGAAGCTAATCACTTTTCCATCGTCTGGCATTGGCTTAGTTCATTCTCCACGCGGGAGGCCTTACGCGACATTCACAAGCTAGCCCTACTTATGATTATGATGGGGTAACTAACCTATAAAATGGTCTTTCTATTGTATGGGCGAATTATCTTAAGGAAAGCTTTCTGGCTCTCGTGTGAGCTAAAATACCTTGCTCAGAGAGAGACCCGGTAGATGTGTGCATCAGTACAAGGCTAGAAAGCGAAATAGATAGGGGATTACCCGGCTTGTTCTTAGATAGGGCAAGTGCTCTAAGAGTGAAGCTAAGGAAAAGGAGTAAGCCCTATTCACAGCGTCTGCTCTGCCTCTATCATCTACGTCAATTTGTGATTCCCAGCCAAGGAGGCGCGAAGGTTTCTTTTATCGGCCGATTCCCCTTTCGTCATAAGGCGTAGGGCTCTCTTGGAAAGTCATCCGATCCTGCACTACCTTTCCTTAGCCTAGGAATGCACTTTCTCCAGAACCGGAAAGGTGCCCCACAATATAGACTATTAGCCACAAGTGGGAGTCTTCTATCAGTTTAGTACTCTCCGTTCTCGCTTTCTTCAACAGTAAGGACTTACACCATCCGGGGACCGGCTTAGGCTTTCGCGAAAGCACCTTTTGGCGGAGGCTTCTCATCAACTGACTCTTACTGAAGATTAAGAAAGAGATAGAAAGAACTCTTCTAAAGCACTGACTTCTTCCCTTTCCCTACGCTCGTGCCTTCCCCAGAAAGCTCAGATGCGAAGAAGGGACCATAGCCCTAGTTCGGGTTCGGTGCGATAGGATGAATAAACCCGAAAGCATTGATTGAGGGTCTCCTCTTTCCTTTCTTTCTAATCCGAATCAAAATCCATGTCGCCCTCCCTAACCCTAGTTACTTTAATATCATACCTGGAAAGAGTCAACGTCAAGCCAGAGCTAGTCTAAGAGCTAGCGATTCTCACCCTAGGGTTAGGTATCATAATAGAGTCAAGTAGGACAGAACGATTAGCTTAGCAGTGAACAAGAATCATTCAATCAGCTCCAGAGCTGGGAGTTCTCCTTCTTCTTTTGCTATTTCAAATAGGAGGTCTTATGAATCGAATGAAGAAGAAATTCACTTAGATAGAGATAGAGGCAAGGCAGAATAAGCGATGTTGGAGGCAGGGCTCCTAGAAGAGAAGCTCATACCCGTCGAAAGGGAAATAGGTAGGAATTATTCGCTAAAAAAAGAGGACAGGTGCGCAGCGGTTCGGAATCGTAGCAAGTGACATCTTCAATCAAGAAAGACCTGGCTCAAGGGAAGATAGTTCCTTCACTTCCGGGCTTAAAGAAGCGAGTGACTCTCGCGGGTATCTATCAACATATAGAGATGTCGCCCCTGTCGCTGCACTTGGAGGCCTTATCACTGTTGGTGCTTTTCATAGCGTAGTAGAGTAGCCAAGGGCGTAAGCTAAATTCTACTCCTTTTCTCTGGGGTTCGGAAGAATAGAATCTTTTGCCCTTCGACTCCGATATTATCTTATATTATAGAACGGCAATATCCCCTGCTGCTGCCGTTGAAGGAATAAGGGCTACTATTGATGACGTAGAGTGAAGGCGATATGATATAGCCAGGCCAGGAAGGATCTGAGTCGGCATTACAAGGATAGAGGTTACAGGGAAAGACTAGGTTACAGAATCAGCTGCTATTGGAATGCTTTCAAAGGGTAGAATTTCCTTGCTTCTCATCGAGATTGCCTTTGTCTTCAAAGCTTCAAGGGATGATGCTTGAACTCTTGTTCTCAAGGTAGCTACTGACTCTTGGAAAGGTATCGAAGTCACTTCCGGATTAACTGATTAAGGAGTTCCAGGCGTGAGTTAGCTTAGGTCAATCCCTTTTTGAACAACCTCTTCTGATTAACTTCCTGAATCACCAGCATTGGCTTCATTCTTACCTATGATATTCCCAAGAGCGGATTCGATAGCAGTAAGACCGGTTACGCTTACACCAACAGCAGGTAGGCAAAGGCAAACAACAGATATGGCTAAAGCACCGGTAAGACCAAGAGCGAAAATGAACTTCTATGCCAAGAGCGTCTGCGTTGAGGAGATCTGGGTATTCTAACCGGTGGTAGAGGACTGGCAATTGAATTACTAACCGCAGTTGCTGTACTAGCACTTCAATTAGCTGTGATAGTATCCGTTGGTGCCGTTGTTAGAGTGAGCGTTCCCGCTGCATCGAAAATAGGAAAGTCTTCAATTAACCGGTGTAAGCCTATCCACTCTTACTATGAGGGGTTCCGGTGTGCTAGAATCAATGGCAGAGAATGCGCTGTGAGGAAGAAAAGGCCTCTTTTGCGCAATCAACAATTGAAATTGCTAAGATAGGTTGTGGAAAGGAATGGGCTTCAGTGCCTCTGTCTCCAGTATTGATCCAGATCCGCTCTTTGAAAGCTAAGCAACCCGAGAGGAATTGAAAGCTAAGCATCCCCCATATGGGAGGTAACCCTAAACTAGTAGACAAAGGTTTTTCCTTAATAAAGAGAGTAGCACTAAAGACAATGAGCGTTTCATAAGGTGGTGAGTGAAAGAGAGAATTCGTAGATAGAGAAAGAGAATTGGACTGCGACTGCGCTGGTAGTGAAGTGAAATGACAGAAGGTGCGTGAACCAATCAATGTCTTCTGTCTTTCTTTGTTTTGTAGCTAGATGTGTGGCAACGTTTGGTTTGGTAATAAAATACCTGAAGCAATGGGCCGAGTCAATTAGCTAAGCGAATAGGGCTGTTAGCGAGAAGCGGAGTAGCTCTTAAACCAATGAGCTTACGGCCTAAGAGGGCATTCCTTCATTCACTGCAAGTAGCTTCCAAGCTTTCCTAAAGTTCTAGTAGATTACGCAGCCTTATTTATCAATAGTGCCTGGTCCCTTTGCTCAAGGACATAAACTAACTAACTGCGGGCGATAC